CCATTGAGTCTCTGCACCTATCCTTTTCTTTTGGATTCTAGTTCGAGAACCACTTGTTTTCTCAAAACACGGATTTGGCTCAGGATTGCCCTTTTTTAATTCCTGGGTTTCTCTGAATTTGGAAGTTACCGCTTAGCAGGTTTCCATACCAAGGCTCAATACAATCAAGTCCGTAGCGTCTACCGATTTCGCCATATCCCCCATTTTCCTTTTCTTTGATTGATACCTAGATTCCTTGTGTAATTTCATCCATCTCTTAGTTTTTTTTGAATCGTTGAATTCATTATTCGACGTAGTCTAGCAGTTCGTCTCTATTTGAGAGACCCTGCTTGTTGCAATTCAGAATTGAATTGATTCTATCGTTGATGTATTTGCAATTCAATCCGAATCAATATATCCCAAACTTTTTCTCTCCCCCACCCCCCCTACCTTTCTTTTTTCGAGTATTCAAAATCATACTATAACGCTCGATATTCATTTTTTTTTTTCTAATCAAAATTAGCAATTTCATTTGCTATGATTCTATGTTTTCCTTAGTGAAATATTAATCGTTATTATTAAGAAATAACAAAAAAAAAGAAAAAATTTCAAAAAATGTCTATAATGATCGAATGAAAATGCCAAGAAATTCGTATTTTCTCTTTATTATATAAAATATCTGAAATCAAATTCAATATGCAAATTAGAATAGATTCTATTCTATTAGAAAAATCAATTTGCGAATTAGAGAAATAAAAAGAAAGTTCAAGAAATTCTATAATCCTATTTCAAGAAATTCTATAATCCTATTTAAGGATATCCTCTAGTTAAGCATATCAAGCTAACTTTATCTTTATGAAGTTCTAGTATTTTTTTCTAAGTAGAACTTCAAATTTCGAACTAGTTAATAGCTAAGATTAATAATTAAGATCTGTTACGGGTTTCCTATACTATATATATTTCTATTTGTTACACTATTTCTGTTATGTAAGCCCACTTAGCTCAGAGGTTAGAGCATCGCATTTGTAATGCGAGGGTCATCGGTTCAAATCCGATAGTCGGCTTTTTTCTATATCGATGTTCCATGAACAAGAATTTCTCTTTTTCTCCGAATTAAATGGAGAATCCAGGATCTGTTCTGTGGTTCTACCTTACAATTTTGCTAGATACAAAACAATAAAATAAATAATATTATATATATAAAATGCAGATGTTGATGAAATTCCATTTTTTGTAGTACTTTAGTAGATTTAACTCTGTTTATCCTTTAGTTTAATTCAGTTTTAATTTCGATGTATTCTGTAATGTAAATACAATGAAATTAATTGTGTAAAATGAAATTTCAATAAAATAAAAAAGGAGTCTTCATGTCCCGTTATCGAGGACCTCGTTTAAAAAAAATACGCCATCTGGGAGTTTTACCAGGACTCACTAGAAAAACTCCCAAATCCGGAAGTAATCTGAAAAAGAAATTCCATTCTGGGAAAAAGGAGCAATATCGTATTCGTCTTCAAGAAAAACAGAAATTGCGTTTTCATTATGGTCTGACAGAACGACAATTACTTAGATATGTACATATCGCTGGAAAAGCAAAAAGGTCAACAGGTCAGGTTTTACTACAATTACTTGAAATGCGTTTGGATAATATCCTTTTTCGATTGGGCATGGCTTCAACCATTCCTGAGGCCCGGCAATTAGTTAACCATAGACATATTTTAGTTAATGATCGTATAGTCGATATACCAAGTTTTCGTTGCAAACCCCGAGATATTATTACTACGAAGGATAACCAAAGATCAAAACGTCTGGTTCAAAATTCTATTGCTTCATCCGACCCGGGGAAATTGCCAAAGCATTTGACGATTGACACATTGCAATATAAAGGACTAGTTAAAAAAATCCTAGATAGGAAGTGGGTCGGTCTCAAAATAAATGAGTTGTTAGTTGTAGAATATTACTCTCGTCAGACTTGAACTTAATGAAAAAAAGAAAGGTTCATAGAGTTTTCTTCCCCTTTCCCCGAACTAAATCGACCTAAGGCCCTTAATTCGTATTTTCCATTCAACTAGCAGAAATGGATTAACCCTAGGATCCTTTTTTCTTTTTTGTTCTTTCCTCTACGTGTATTTTACATACCACAGTAATTTACTATAGAGAATTTCTATTAAATAAAGGTATTATTGCTGGAATAAACTGTTATTTGATTTGATACATTGTGATCGTTAACGTTGATGAATTAAGAGAAAAGAAACGGAAAGAGAGGGATTCGAACCCCCGGTAAACAAAAGTCTACATAGCAGTTCCAATGCTACGCCTTGAACCGCTCGGCCATCTCTCCTACATAATCTTATTATGGAAAATAAACTGAATGAATAGCGAGTTTTCCTATTCCTGTAGTACAACCACAATCGCTGGGGGATTCCATGGTTCTATTGGAAAAAACCCTTTTCATCTAAATGGAAGGATCCAGAATTTTTTTACTAGGAATTCCGCTCCCTCGAAAAGTTTTAGTTTGGGTTTTCCCAAAACCAAAGAAAAAGAGAATGGAAGAATTCTTCTTATTCCATAATAAAATAAAGGAACCTTATCTAAAAAAGGGTATGAGACAATTAATGACTTTGAAAACGCGAAATAGCTGATGAGAGAAGTTATTATTGAGAAATAGAAAAGTGGAATGAAATCCAATCTTAGTCAAATATTTCACAGCTCTTCTTGTCCAAACAGAAGGAAAAGGAGACAATTTGAGCTGAGCGGAAAATCCATACCTCTCTTATCCATTTAGAGCATATATATGGATCGGTCGATTTATAAGAATCGAATGTGTTTGTTTTTATGTTATTTTGTGAAGGAATGAAAACAATTCTATATAGAATGGATTGGGAATTATGCCTAGATCCCGTATAAATGGAAATTTCATTGATAAGACCTCCTCAATTGTAGCCAATATTTTATTGCGAATAATTCCGACAACCTCAGGGGAAAAAAGGGCATTTACTTATTATAGAGATGGTGCGATTTGACTCTTTTTTTTGTTTTTTTTTAGCCCTACCTACGCTTCAGTCTTACGAGAAAGAGAAGGGGTTCACATAGAGAAAACTAAATTAGTAAAGGAAACCCACGCTTGGAGAAGGTGAGGTGAACTAACAATTCCTTCTGTCGTGTATCCTCGATTGATGCGGCCTCAGATGCTTCAATTGTAGATTTGAGTATTGAGCGAAAGGTTACACCTACAAGATAGGTTCTGTATTACAGGCCAATCCTACTCTACTAGTACCAATAGGCAGCATAGGGGAGAAAAGCACTACACCTAGAAATAGGAATCAACAAGAGAAAAACTTTGTTAGAAATTGGCCCTTTCCTGATCGGTATCAGGGCCGGGAAGAATGGTTCGGATAACAAACAGCCATCAGGTTTGTACTTTGGATACCCCTATAACCATCAAAGGTCGTTGAAGTGGCTAATTCCTCTAAATAGGAGGCGTTGAGAACAAAGAAATTCTTGCAACTATCGTTTTCCTCTAGCATTAATAGAATTCCTTAGTGTTAAGAAAAACCTCTTGCGGGAAGGTTGGCTAGAGATTTCTTGGAAAAATACCAGCCCCTTTCGGTCCATAATGAGATGGGACTAATTCTATTTTTATTCTATAGATTATTTCGCTTAGTACTATGTACAGAAGGGAGGAGCCGTATGAGATGAAAACCTCATGTACGGTTTTGGAACGGAGATTTTTTGAATAGAACGAACGACCGTAACGGATGTTGGCTCAATCCGAAGGAAATTATGCGGAAGCTTTGCAGAATTATTATGAAGCTACGCGACTAGAAATTGATCCCTATGATCGAAGTTATATACTCTATAACATAGGCCTTATACACACAAGCAATGGAGAGCATACAAAGGCTTTGGAATATTATTTCCGGGCACTAGAACGAAACCCCTTCTTACCGCAAGCTTTTAATAATATGGCCGTGATCTGTCATTACGTGCGGCTATCTCCACTATAGAAAGAAGAAAAAAAAAGAAAGGATCAAATTTTCTAGTATTTACTAGAAAAAGGGCTTTCTACATAGGGATCGTCAAAACAACGATTTTGCCCTATCAGCTGTAGGAAAAAAGGACACTTCACGAGAATCCAAATAGGAAGAAAGTATAGCCTATGCTACTACTCTATGGATAAAGTTATGGATAAAGTTCCAAAATTGATAGGAAAAGCACCGTAAGGATCCATTAGTGAGCGACTGGGTCAATACAACTAAAAAAAACTGCTTACTTATCCCATGATACGGGGCAAAATTTAGGAATCCGCTTATGTAATAGAGCCGATCCACTAAGGAATTAAGCAGCGGTGTAGTATCAGATCCCAAAGATAGTAAGTTCTTTTTTCTTTCTTATGGGAAAAAAGTCTTTTTCAAGGATTCTATATAAATTTCATATATGAAACCGAGATAGTTACCTTTCAGAAAATTCGAACGAAGGCTATAAGCCTATCTATGCTTCATTCTTCTGAAGGTGGGAGAAAAGATCAAACTGATTATTGATCCAAATTAGGGTTTGAAACTTAGGTAATTAACTTATTCTGCTTAGCCCAAGAATTCTGCTTAACCCAAGAAGAAATTGGATCGATTTTTGAGAAATAGAATCCAGTTAAGATTAAGATAGGGGAAATTAAGATAGCAATTTCTGAGCCGTATGAGGTAGGAAACTCTCAAGTACGGTTCTAGGGGAAGGAACTGCCTATTCCGACCGAGGAGAACAGGCCATTCTACAGGGTGATTCGGAAATTGCGGAAGCTTGGTTTGATCAAGCTGCTGAGTATTGGAAACAAGCTATAGCGCTTACTCCGGGAAATTATATTGAAGCACAGAACTGGTTGAAGATTACGAAGCGCTTTGAATTTGAATAAGACCACTCCCCTTTTTCATAAAACGGGTAGTTTGGTTGTTGATTTATTAATCAAATAAATTAGGTCGGAAGATCGAATCAAGAATTTCATTATATCTCTTTCTTCTACCTTCTATTTTATATGATATTTCATCTAGAATAGAAGTAAAAAAGTGAATAAAGAAGGGCAATCTAAACATCGCTAATATATGAGGACCGTCTTATTTCTTATTAATAATTCTAATGAGTTATCTTGGAATTTGGAATCGAATAAAAAAATCTCTACTCAAGGAAAGTAGATGTAGATAGGGCTTATACCTTCAAAAAAAATACACTAGCTTCTTAAATTAAAAAAAGATTTTTTTGTTACGTCGGGAAATAATTTTCCAAGATAAAAAATGTCCGTTAGGCACCTAATCCTTATGTCATAATAGATCCGAACACTTGCCTCGGATTGACTTCAATATATAATTGTTCCAGTGAATAACTAAAAAAAAATAGAAGGACGATAGATAGTAAAGAAAAGGACTAATCATAATATCTATCTTTCAAAGGTTCACTAAAAAGACAGTTGGCGGGTCTCTTTGTATGTCTTGTCCGGAAAGAGGAGGACTTAATGATTATTCGTTCGCCGGAACCAGAAGTAAAAATTGTTGTGGATAGGGATCCTGTAAAAACATCTTTTGAGGAATGGGCCAAACCCGGCCATTTCTCAAGAACAATAGCTAAGGGCCCTGATACTACCACTTGGATCTGGAACCTACATGCTGATGCTCACGATTTCGATAGTCATACCGGTGATTTGGAGGAGATCTCTCGAAAAGTCTTTAGTGCTCATTTCGGTCAACTCTCCATTATCTTTCTTTGGTTGAGTGGCATGTACTTCCATGGTGCCCGTTTTTCCAATTATGAAGCATGGCTAAGCGATCCTACTCACATTGGACCCAGTGCTCAGGTAGTTTGGCCAATAGTAGGGCAAGAAATATTGAATGGTGATGTAGGTGGGGGTTTCCGAGGAATCCAAATAACCTCTGGATTTTTTCAGATTTGGCGAGCATCTGGAATAACTAGTGAATTACAACTCTATTGTACCGCAATCGGTGCATTGATTTTTGCATCGTTAATGCTTTTTGCTGGTTGGTTCCATTATCACAAGGCTGCTCCCAAATTGGCCTGGTTCCAAGATGTAGAATCTATGTTGAATCACCACTTAGCGGGGTTATTAGGGCTTGGGTCTCTTTCTTGGGCGGGACACCAAATCCATGTATCTTTACCGATTAACCAATTTCTTGACGCTGGGGTTGATCCTAAGGAGATACCACTTCCTCATGAATTTATCTTGAATCGCGACCTTTTGGCTCAACTTTATCCTAGTTTTGCCGAAGGAGCAACCCCCTTTTTCACCTTGAATTGGTCCAAATACTCAGAATTTCTGAGTTTTCGCGGAGGACTAGACCCAATAACCGGCGGTCTATGGTTGAGCGATATTGCGCACCATCATTTAGCTATTGCTATTCTTTTCCTGATCGCAGGTCATATGTATAGGACCAACTGGGGTATTGGTCATGGACTTAAAGATATTTTGGAAGCTCATAAGGGCCCGTTTACAGGACAAGGTCATAAGGGTCTCTATGAAATCCTAACAACGTCATGGCATGCTCAATTATCTCTTAACCTAGCTATGCTAGGCTCTACAACCATTGTTGTAGCTCATCATATGTATTCTATGCCCCCCTATCCATACCTAGCTACTGACTATGGTACACAACTTTCCTTGTTCACACACCACATGTGGATTGGCGGATTTCTGATAGTCGGTGCTGCTGCACATGCAGCCATTTTTATGGTAAGAGACTACGATCCAACTACTCGATACAACGATCTATTAGATCGCGTCCTTAGACACCGCGATGCAATCATATCCCACCTTAACTGGGTATGTATATTTCTAGGTTTTCACAGTTTTGGCTTGTACATTCATAATGATACCATGAGCGCTTTAGGCCGTCCCCAAGATATGTTTTCGGATACCGCCATACAATTACAACCCATCTTTGCTCAATGGGTACAAAATATCCATGCTAATGCGCCTGGCGTAACAGCTCCTGGTGCAACAACAAGTACTAGCTTAACGTGGGGAGGTGGCGAGTTAGTAGCAGTAGGTGGCAAAGTAGCTTTGTTACCTATTCCATTAGGAACCGCGGATTTTTTAGTCCATCACATTCACGCATTTACCATCCATGTGACTGTATTAATACTTTTGAAAGGTGTTTTATTTGCTCGCAGTTCCCGTTTGATACCCGATAAAGCAAATCTTGGCTTTCGCTTCCCTTGCGATGGGCCTGGGAGAGGGGGAACATGTCAAGTATCCGCCTGGGATCATGTTTTCTTAGGTCTATTCTGGATGTACAATGCAATTTCGGTAGTCATTTTCCATTTCAGTTGGAAAATGCAGTCAGATGTTTGGGGTACTATAAGTGATCAAGGGGTGGTAACTCATATCACAGCGGGGAACTTTGCACAGAGTTCCATTACGATTAATGGGTGGCTTCGAGATTTCTTGTGGGCACAGGCATCCCAAGTAATTCAGTCTTATGGTTCTTCATTATCTGCATATGGTCTTTTTTTCTTAGGTGCTCA